CTGTAATAGGTATTGGTATGTACCCTGATTTTGTTCTTTCCCTATCAGTTGACAAGGTCGAGGTTCTTTTATCTAATTTTGTTTATAGATAGTTTTCATAAAAAAATCATAGGATTTGGATAATTAAAAAAAGAAGCCTTTTTCCTCTCTTAAGTTAAAAATAAAATTCACCCAATATGTTTGATCTTTGTGAGAACCATGTGAATCCAGTAGTGCGGGGATTCGCATGGTTCTCACTGATTCGTATAAAGTTTTTTTATGTACAAACAACATGTTCTATTTATATTTTAAAATTCGCAAGAACCTTTCTTGAATTCAATTAGATGTTAACGTAAATGAACCATAACTATGTAGCCCTATTCCTAATAGATTGACCCCAAAATAGCATATCCAAATTATAAGAAAGCCCATAGACGCCACAATTGCGGAAATTTCAACCTGTAAATTTCTATTGGTTCTAGTATGTAAATAAACCGCAAATACGATCCAAGTAATAAATGCCCAAGTTTCCTTTGGGTCCCAATTCCAATAGGACCCCCATGCTTCATTAGCCCATACTGCTCCTGAAAGAATACCTATAGTTAAAAAGAGAAAACCTAGACTAATCACACGATAACTCCAATAATCCAACTGGTGAATCAATTGGGACCTGTAATAATTGTTAGCAGAAAAAAAAGAAGCATTTCCTAAAAAATTGTTTCTTTCATTTATGTATTGTATTTCACCAAAGGAAAGTTCCTCGTTTAGTTTTAATAAAAAAGTATTCCTCTTACAAAAAAAATTTATGTTTTTTCGAAATGTAAGGACCAGAAGTGCTACTGATAATAATGATCCACATAAAAGAGCTGCATAGCCCAATATCATCATACTTACGTGCATTATTAACCACTCGGATTGGAGAGCGGGTACTAATATTGCGGATTGATGTATTTCAGTTAAAAGACCCGAAGTAGCAAAGCCTTGGGTAAAAATAACACTTGACGCAGTTATTGTGCTTAAATGGCTTTTTTTTTTTTTTAAATATGGAACTATATGAATAACTGATAAACTCCAAGAAAGAAAGATAAATGATTCATATAAATCACTTAGTGGGAAATGCCCCGAATAAATCCAACGAGTGACTAATAATACGGTTATACATGAAAAAGTAGCTATCATTCCCTTTTCTGACGAATCATTTAGTTTTATGATTTCATCGATTAATAAAGTTATCAAATGAATTGTAATTACAATGGAAACGATCGAAAAGGAAATATGAGTTAATATATGCTCTAAAGTTGAAAATATCATAAAAATTTTAAAAAGGAGGAATCCTGAAATATAAATCAGGAGTTGAATTCATTCTAGAATTTATAATATATTATATCTATTTTCGAAGAGAAGGTCTGCCGCCACTCGGACTCGAACCGAGATGCTCTCGCACTGCTTCCTAAGAGCAGCGTGTCTACCGATTTCACCATAGCGGCTTGTTCGAATTCATAATAGCCTATTCATAGTCAATCGTCGAGATTTAAGGAGTCAACTAAATGAAATCTTTTTAGTCAAAATGAAAATGGATGAATAAAACTTTGTTCAAATACAAATTCGAAGGTTCATTATTATGGGGTATGGGTTTTATTTACCTTAGTGATTTGGTGTAGTTTATGCTCTTCTATAATTCAATAGAATCGAACTATTGAAACTATAAACTTCAACCCTCTAGTTATTGATAGAACTATAAAAGATTTCTTTGTTTTTTTTTCATAAAAGATTTATCATTTATATTATTTCCTAAAAGTGAAAAAATGTATTTTACCAATGAACAAAAAATAAGACCCCCTTTTTATTACTCAAAACTTGCACATTAATATTAATTCGGACAAAAAATTCCAGGCTTTTGTCGGTTGGGTTGAAAGAGACATATATGGGAAATTTCTATATTCTAATAGATTAATTCAGATTCAGATAAATAAGAAGTCATAAAGTTATACAAAAAATTTTCAAAATAAATGAATAAATTAATTTCAACGATGTATTAATTTTAACTAAAGATCTCTTTTTTACCCTTCTTCAATATATATATATTTATAGATATATAGAAAAACGTCGATTATTGTAATTGTGACAAATAGGTTGATGGGGAAAAAAGACTCCCCCATCTCCAAAACAAGAAAATATACTAACAAAGGCTCAAGTTTTGTATCTTGTCTTTATTCTTTTTTCAAAAGCTTTTTATAATTTACTAACCCCTAAACCGAAGAATTATTATTATACATATCCTAATAGCGAAGCGAGTTCTAGTTCATATTGATTAGCCACAAACAATAGGTTTGTTGATTTCCTATTAAGAATGAAATGGGCCTATTTTTATATTCGGATTATTCCAATGTTTTATTTTATGACTTTTTTTGTCGCACAAAAAAACTTTTTGAGTTTCCGGTAGAAAGAGATTTACCTAATGACAACGCTTTTAAGGCTGCCCAATATCCCTTCCCTTTCCAAATATTTTTACGAATACGCTTTTTTGATATAGAAGTACGTTTTTTTGGAACTGCCATTTAAAAATTAAGAGGTTACTCGTTGTTATAGTTGGATGTGAAAGACATCTATTGGTCAAAACGAATATATTCATTATTTAGTTATTTTATAGATAATAATTAGATAAGATAATATATATTATCTAGAGAAAACAAAAAAAATATATATATAGATAAAAAATATGCAAAAATCGTACAAAATCTTACTATAAAAATATAATTAAAAATATAATTTAATTTAATTTTTTCTATTAATTGGTCAAACTTGATTAAAGAATCTTGATTAAAGAATACTTCGAAATTCCATTTTAAAATTCGAATCAAACTAGTAATTAAAGTAATGAATCTGTTAAAAGATACACGTTTTGTTAAAAAAAATCTTCGTTATTTTTTTATTAAATTTGATTTTATTTTACCCCCTTTTTTGATAAATATAAAAATAAATCTTATATAAAATATAAAATGTTAGATATTATAGCGTTTCCTATAAATGTTTTTTTATTGAAACGGAAACTAATCAATCAGTTTCATACTGAAACTAGTTAATGATTTGGAACAAACTGACTAAAAAGCGAGATTCGTACAAAAATTGTACCTTAGTTAATCCGTTAATCCTATGATTCATATCGATTCATATCAGATTTATTTTTAGTGTAATTTTTTATCATTACTTTATGAATATAAAGTGATTTAATAATAATGAAATTTTGTATTTTCGTTTTTTTAAGAAAAATCTTAGTTAATAACTAAATTCGCTTTTTATGAGCAAGTAGGTCATATCATTTGCCCCATTGTAACTTCTTTATTTTAATATTTAAAGTATTTTGGAAAGACCCAGATAATAAATATATAAAATTCGAAAAATATCTTTAAGTTAGTACATCTCTTGATTTTTTTATTGACCCCTTTTGTTTTGAAATTGAAAGGGGGTAGGATCCGGTAAATCGGAAACAATCAATTAAGAATAAAAAAACTTTTTTATGGAACAGACATATCAATATTCGTGGATAATACCTTTCCTTCCACTTCCAGTTCCTATGTTAATAGGAGCGGGACTTCTTCTTTTTCCGTCGGCAACAAAAAGTCTTCGCCGTATGTGGGCTTTTCAAAGTGTTTTTTTGTTAAGTATAGTCATGATTTTTTCGATCAATCTGTTTATTCAGCAAATAAATGGCAGTTCTATCTATCAATATGTATGGTCTTGGATAATTAATAATGATTTTTCTTTAGAATTCGGTTACTTGATCGACCCGCTTACTTCTATTATGTCAATATTAATCACTACTATTGGAATTATGGTTCTTATTTATAGTGATAATTATATGTCGTATGATCAAGGCTATTTGAGATTTTTTGCTTATATGAGTTTTTTCAGCACTTCTATGTTAGGATTAGTTACTAGTTCTAATTTGATACAAATTTATATTTTTTGGGAATTGGTAGGAATGTGTTCATATCTATTAATAGGGTTTTGGTTCACACGGCCTGTTGCTGCAAATGCTTGCCAAAAGGCATTTGTAACTAATCGTGTTGGGGATTTTGGTTTATTATTAGGAATTTTAGGTTTTTATTGGATAACAGGGAGTTTCGAATTTCGAGATTTATTCAAAATATTCAATAACTTGATTTCTAATAATCATAATGAAGTCAATTTTTTATTTGTTACTTTCTGTGCCGTTCTATTATTTACCGGTGCGGTTGCTAAATCTGCACAATTTCCCCTTCATGTATGGTTACCGGATGCCATGGAGGGGCCTACTCCTATTTCGGCTCTTATACATGCTGCTACTATGGTAGCTGCGGGCATTTTTATTGTAGCTCGGCTTATTCCTCTTTTCATAGTCATCCCCCACATAATGAATTTCATCTCTTTGGTAGGAGTAATAACAATATTATTCGGGGCTACTTTTGCCCTTGCTCAAAAAGACATTAAGAGAGGTTTAGCCTATTCCACAATGTCTCAATTGGGTTATATGATGTTAGCTCTAGGTATGGGGTCTTATCGAAGTGCTTTATTTCATTTGATTACTCATGCTTATTCGAAAGCATTATTATTTTTAGGATCCGGATCCGTTATTCATTCAATGGAAACTATTGTTGGATATTCTCCAAATAAAAGTCAGAATATGGTTTATATGGGGGGTTTAACAAAACATATCCCAATTACCAAAACCGCTTTTTTATTAGGTACACTTTCTCTTTGTGGTATTCCGCCTCTTGCTTGTTTTTGGTCCAAAGATGAAATTCTTAATGATACTTGGTTGTATTCACCAATTTTCGCAATAATAGCTTGGTTTACAGCGGGATTAACTGCATTTTATATGTTTCGAATCTATTTACTTACTTTTGAAGGACATTTAAACGTTCATTTTCAAAATTATAGTGGCAAAAAAAATACTCCCTTCTATTCAATATCTCTATGGGGTAAAGAAGATTCAAAAAGAATTAACAAAAATTTTCGTTTATTAACGTTATTAACAATGA